AAGGTTTGTTTTACAGCAAACCTACATTACACAATGAAACATACCACAGAGTGGTATAATAGACGGAATCCTAAATTATCTAATCTACATAAGAAAAATACTTCTAATAGAAAGAATTAGACATTATCGAATGATTTGACAGACCAAATCCCAAAACCAACTCAACTCATAGAATATAGAAGAAGGAAATTGATACATTTAGGACCAATTCATTATCTCTGCATTATCTCTGAATCAATCAATTGGGGTTGTTGTTCTGCCAAAAAGCGATTAGTCAGGCGACTCCACAAAACAAATACAAGAAAAGAATAGGTCCTAGATCTATGTGACTGTTGAAGTTTTTAGACAGAATCATGTCATGATTCTCACTTCATAAATTGACCGGATTCGATATACCAGCGCAAAAATGTATCACTAACTCTTTAATCATGGACAGGAAAAGAGGAAAAAGGTCATATGTAATCCATCCACGAAGATTAATGAAGGAAGATTAGTATTTTATCCGAGATTTTACAAATACTGATTAGATCTATTGGAATGAATTATTGTTTTTTATTTATTGTTTTTATTTTCCTGTTCCTATGTATTTACATGAACATGTGGTAATACTTTTGGACCAACCAACCGGCCAGTCTATAAACAAGTACTAATGAGGAAATGAAAACTATACTAAACTAAAATAGAATGTATTAGGGCTATACGGACTCGAACCGTAGACCTTCTCGGTAAAACAGATCAAACTGATTATTATCGAAATGATTCGAACTGTTTCAAAGACCCAACATGCATTTTGTTGCATTGGGCTCTTTCATAAACTGATGTAAAGATCAGTTAGTCCACCATATTTTTCTTTACAGGAAAATAATGAGATGGCTCCATGTGCTCTGATTCATCATTTGTATTCTGATCTAGGAGCAATACCAAAGTGTTTCAAAGAAGGGTTACCTTGACTTAGGTCTGCCTTCGGCCTAGATCTAACTAAGTTAGATGGAGTCTCTATCGCTACGCTGCAAGAGTCGAATATGAGACTTCATACACCTTAAAGTTCATAGGACGAAAAAAGGTTATTTTGAGGCCCTTATACTCATTATGCCTAGCATTGAATGGACTGGGTATTTACCTTATCAACTATCAAATCAATGGCGGGTTCTATTTGATTTGGCACCTGAATTCGCACCTGAATCGGACCGCACCCAATATTTGTCAGGCTATTGTTCTCTTGTTCCCTCGAATCTATGGAGTAAGACATCGATTTGTCAATAAGATCAATTATGTTTATTGCATTGCATAATGGGCTCCCTTGAAAAGCATTGGCGCACGTGTAAACGAGGTGCTCTACCTAACTGAGCTATAGCCCTTGTCATAGATATATTAACATATGGATAATTTCTTGTCAAGATGGATATTCCATAATAATTCCACATGATAACTCTCTGATCCGTCTACTGTTAACAGATTGGTATTGCTTAGAAATAATATTCCACTTATAATCCTATAAGTGATGGGTCCTTTTTTTGGTTATAAATAACCTACTTAACTCAGTGGTTAGAGTATTGCTTTCATACGGCGGGAGTCATTGGTTCAAATCCAATAGTAGGTAGAACTTATTAGATACCGAAGTCAATTGAGTGATATCTAATAAGTCTTTCTACCCATTTTCTTTTTTTTTCGTTATATCAGATTAGACTTGATTGTGTTCAATTGGCAGAATAAAAATGTGGTGTATAATAATACAGTTCTAAAGAACTTCTTTTGATTATTTTGATGTATTGACTTGACTAGGAGGAAATAGCATTTACAGCCTCTACTCGTGTCCTAGCTCGTCTGAGAGCTAGATTCGCTTCAATTGCTTGTCTCTTACCCTCAGCTCTACTCAAGTTAGCTTCAGCTATTTCAAGAGCTTGCTGAGCTTCTTGCGGATCAATGTCAGTACTCATCTCCGCATCATTTCCTAAAATGGTGATATCATTATTACCTATTCTAGCGAAACCACCCATCAGAGCCACCGTTAACCATTGGTCGTTGAGGCGTATTCTCAAAAGACCTATATCTACAGCCGTGGCAATAGGGGCGTGGTTTGGTAATACGCCAATTTGGCCACTATTAGTAGATAAAATGATTTCTTTCACTTCTGAATCCCAAATAATTCGATTAGGAGTCAGTACACAAAGATTTAAGGTCATTTCTTCAATTTGCTCTCCACTTCTAAGTTCATAGCTTTCGCGGTAGCTTCATCGATGTTACCCACCAAATAAAAGGCCTGCTCGGGAAGACCGTCTAATTCTCCGGAAAGGATCAATTGAAATCCCCTAATTGTTTCTGCAAGACCAACATATTTCCCTGGGGAACCAGTAAATACTTCTGCCACGAAGAAGGGTTGTGATAAGAAACGCTCAATTTTTCGTGCTCTTGCTACAGTTAAACGATCTTCTTCGGATAATTCGTCCAACCCAAGGATAGCTATAATGTCCTGAAGTTCTTTGTAACGTTGTGAAGTTTG